TTAATTTCATACACTAAATTTTGCAGTTTTGAAGATTCTTAACCTTGGTGTTTATAGCGTACTGGAACCACTCCGATCCATCTCGAACTCGGTTGTGAAACGGTACAGCGGTGATAATACTATGGGGGATACTCCATGGGAAGGCAGCACAATGCCAAGGTAAATTTATATTTTTTACCCTAGCTTTTTTAATTTTAATTACTTACAGTTGTCATGTATCTAACTATAGAATCATTAATTTTCATTGATTTTTCAATCAAACTAATGACCTCTCCGTTGGCATCATAATTCATTTGAATATATACTCCGTCTTTAACACGCTTAATTGGATATTTTAAATGTCTTCTACCTCTATTCTCTATGACGATATTTCTTGCTCCCCGTTCCACGAGTATACCCTGATACTGTTCTACTATTTTTAATAAGCTATCTTCTGTTAAATCAGGTTTAAGCAAATAAATAGTTTCGTAGGACATCAAATTCTGCATATCTGTAAAGTCTTGATTAGTTTTTATTTAGATAATAGTTATTATTTAACATAGAGCATTTAATTTACTTTGTTTAAGCAACTCTACTTACTTTGTTAGCTAGTGTACACCCGTTAAAGTAACGCATATTGACGTTTATAGAGTGCACCTCTTGCATAGTTCTAGCTGTTAGACGATAATTATATCAACAAGTACAATTGATACTTGGGAAGTAAATTACTATAACATTACACACATAATAAAAACATGACTGCTACTTTAGAAAGACGCGAAAGCGCAAGTTTATGGGAACGTTTCTGCTCTTGGATTACTAGCACTGAAAACCGTTTATACATCGGTTGGTTTGGTGTTTTAATGATCCCTACATTACTTACAGCTACAACTGTATTCATCATTGCTTTTGTTGCTGCACCTCCAGTAGATATCGATGGTATTCGTGAGCCAGTTGCTGGTTCTCTACTATACGGTAACAACATCATCTCTGGCGCTGTGATTCCTTCTTCTGCTTCTATCGGTATTCACTTCTATCCTATCTGGGAAGCTGCTTCTCTTGACGAGTGGCTATACAACGGTGGTCCTTACCAACTAATCGTTGATCACTTCTTACTAGGTGTTTGTGGTTGGATCGGACGTGAGTGGGAATTCAGCTACCGTTTAGGTATGCGTCCTTGGATTTCTGTTGCTTTCACAGCTCCTGTTGCTGCAGCTTCTGCTGTTTTCCTAGTTTACCCAATTGGACAAGGTAGCTTCTCTGATGGTATGCCTCTAGGTATCTCCGGTACATTTAACTTTATGCTTGTGTTCCAAGCTGAACATAACATTCTTATGCACCCATTCCACCAACTAGGTGTTGCAGGTGTATTCGGTGGTTCTCTATTCTCTGCTATGCACGGTTCTCTAGTTACATCTAGTTTAATTCGTGAAACTACTGAGAACGAATCTGCTAACTACGGTTACAAATTCGGTCAAGAAGAAGAAACTTATAACATCGTAGCTGCTCACGGTTACTTTGGTCGTTTGATTTTCCAATATGCTAGCTTCAACAACTCTCGTGCGCTTCACTTCTTCTTAGGAATGTGGCCAGTTGTAGGTATTTGGTTTACAGCTCTAGGTGTTATGACAATGGCATTCAACCTTAACGGGTTTAACTTCAACCAATCTGTTGTAGATAGCCAAGGTCGTGTAATCAACACTTGGGCTGATATCCTTAACCGTGCTAACCTAGGTATGGAAGTTATGCATGAACGTAACGCTCACAACTTCCCTCTAGACCTTGCTGCTGGTGAATCTCTACCTGTAGCTCTTACAGCTCCAGCTGTAGTTGGCTAAGATAGTTATAGATCTCCTATATAAAAAAAGCCCTGGATTTCCAGGGCTTTTTTCTTGTATAGTACTTTAATAAATCCATTCAAGAATAAAGTTTTTACTGTGCAATTTATTTTTAACATATAATCCGTGAGTGATGTCTAAATTTAGAAGTGTAGCTCTTAATATATTTACAAACTTCATAGGGATCCTATTAGGATTTTTTTTAGCTATTAACTTATCCACCATTTTAGGTCAGACAGGAGATTGGGGTGTTCTTTCATCAGGTTTATTTGCAGCTGCCGTGGAAACTGTTAGTAGAGTTGTTTATAAAACTAAAAAAAACTTCTAACGTTAAAAAAATCGGATCTTACTAGTCGATTAAATATTTTGATTACTTTGCTGAACAATTTAAAAATAGGCATATTATACGGTTTTTTTGTAGAAGCTTTCAAACTGGGTAGCTAAAACATTTATTACAGATTATTACATTTACATTTTTTTGCGTTAGTTTAGACTATGATTATTTATGATAGAAACTATCAATAAATAACTGATTAAGTCATTAACAGTTAAAACAGTTTAAATTTTAAAAATACGGAGAACTCTTATGGCTCTTGATGCATTTTCTAAAGTAGTTACAAACGCAGACGCAAAAGCAGCTTACGTAGGTGGTGCTGATCTACAAGCTCTTAAAAAATTTATTTCTGAAGGTAACAAACGTTTAGACGCTGTTAACTCTATCGTTTCTAACGCTAGCTGTATCGTATCTGATGCTGTATCTGGTATGATTTGTGAAAACCCAAGCCTAATCTCCCCTAGCGGTAACTGCTACACAAACCGTCGTATGGCTGCATGCCTACGTGACGGTGAAATCATCCTTCGTTACGTTTCTTACGCGTTACTATCTGGAGATTCTTCCGTTTTAGAAGATCGTTGTCTTAACGGTCTAAAAGAAACTTACTCTTCTCTAGGTGTTCCAGCTAACTCTAACGCAAGAGCTGTTAGCATTATGAAAGCATGTGCAGTTGCATTTGTTAATAACACAGCTTCTCAACGCAAACTTTCTACACCTCAAGGTGATTGTTCTGCTTTAGCAAGTGAAGTTGCTGGTTACTTCGATAAAGTTAGCGCAGCTATTGGCTAATTTTTCTTCTTAAAAAATGCTACCTTATAAATTTAAGGTGGCATTTTCTATGCTAAAATCTTAATTGTTTAAAGTTTAACTAGATTTTTTTTTAAGACTTTTCTTTTTTATAGAATCAAAACATTTTAACTTTTCTATCAAAATTATATGGATTTTCTCATTAAGTATATAAAAAACTCATTAGATAATATCGTTTTTTTAAGCTTGTTTTTAGGAGTATTGAGTTACTGGATTAGCGTTGTATTTCCAACGTTTAAATTCGTCAATAAATTAGGATTTATAAATTTATTAATCTCAAATTTATTCATAACTGTGATCTTAGGATGGAGATGGGTCGAGAGTGGATATTTTCCTTTAAGTAATTTATATGAGTCTTTACTATTTTTTACTTGGGGGATAACGTTTTTAACTTTACTAGTAGAATTGGTTACTTCTTTACTGTTAGTCGGAGCTGTAACATCACCTCTAGCAATGTTTATTGTTGGCTTTGCTACTTTATCCCTACCTGATGGTATGCAAAAAGCTGCCCCTCTAGTACCAGCTCTAAAATCAAATTGGTTAATGATGCATGTTAGTATAATGATGTTTAGTTACTCTACTTTGATAATTGGCTCATTATTATCTATAGTTTTTTTAGTATTGACTCAAGGAAAACAAGTGTCATTACAGGGAAGCTCAATTGGTGTTATAAATAGCCAAACATTTGACATAGAAAATAAAAACTCGTTAGACAATCTAAAACCTAATACTATTAGAAAGGAAGGCATATTAGAAAAGAAATTAAGCCTTTTAGAAAGTTTAGATAACTTAAGTTATAGAATTATTGGACTTGGTTTTCCTCTCTTAACAATAGGAATTATTGCTGGTGCAGTATGGGCTAATGAAGCCTGGGGCTCTTATTGGAGCTGGGACCCAAAGGAAACTTGGGCACTAATAACTTGGCTCGTCTTTGCTGCTTATCTACATGCACGAATCACTCGATCTTGGCAAGGAAAAGGACCAGCAGTTCTAGCTTCTATAGGCTTTATAGTAGTTTGGGTATGTTATTTAGGAGTAAATTTTTTAGGGAAGGGTCTACATAGTTACGGTTGGATTGCTTAATATTAAATGTAAAATAAAAGATACATATAAATGAATCAGTTATTTTGATTAGGTTGCATCATAGTAAAAAGTACTTTACAATAGTTTTATTATCATGTAAAAAATTAACTTCTCTGACTACTACAGACAGAATATGAATACAGAGTTATTAGTATCCGTAGTTCCTCAAACAGCTATATGGTCTGCTAAAACAGCATCTATAATGATTAGTTCAAATATATTCTGCATCGTCGCAGGGAGATATGTAATTCAAGTTAAGGGGATCGGAGCTGCTCTTCCTTTAACAGGTTCATTTGCAAATTTCACTTTACCAGAATTATTAGCAAGCACAAGTCTTGGTCATATTGTGGGGAGTGGCGCTATCTTAGGGTTTGCGTATTTAGGGCTATTAAACTAAAAAGATTATTAGAAAAACTGAATAAAATTCTTGTTTTTCTAATAATCTTTCTTTTTCATAAACCTAATTTAATTTTTAGTATGCTAGTCCTAAACTTCTAGTAGTTTCGCCACCTAAGTATACTCGAACAGATAAGAAATCTGTTGGACACGCTGTTTCACATCTTTTACAACCTATACAATCTTCAGTTCTAGGCGCAGATGCTATTTGTCCTGCTTTACAACCGTCCCAAGAAACCATTTCTAACACATCGCAAGGACAAGCTCTTACACATTGTGTACATCCAATGCAAGTATCATATATTTTTACGCTATGTGACATAGTTAAAGTGTTATATTAGTCTTATTTAATAATTATATTTTGAACTCGTCCTAGAATTTTTTTAGTATAAGATTTAATTTCATTATATATTAGAATCATCAAAAATCTACATTAGATAATAAAATTCATAAATACGATCTTAGTTTTAGAGTATTAGAAAATCTATTATTTCAAACGTTTTTTTATAAACAGTATTAAGTTTTACTAAAATATGAAAAAAAATATACACTCTATACCATCTTTAGAAGTTCTTTATAAAACTGAGGAATTATTAGATGCTGCGTCCAATAGATATAGAATAACAGTTCAAGTCGCGAATAAAGCTAAGAGAAAAAGATATGAAGGGATTACTTTAATAGACGACTTTAAGCTTAAACCTGTTATTCGAGCTATCCTTGAGATTGCTGAAGAAATTAGTAGACCTGAGATTCTTACTGATTAAAAATTAAAAATTTAGTTAAAATCCTTTCTAAGTATCAGACTTATAAAAAATACATTAAACCCTAATTATGTTTCAAACACTGTTTGGTGATCCAAATGAGAGAAAAATTCAGGAATATTCACAAATGATTAATGCTGTAAATAGGCTAGAGGAAAAAGTAAAAACTTTTACAGATACAGAATTACAAAATCAGACAAATATTTTTATTCAAAGGTTAGCAAAAGGCGAAAGAATAGATGAACTATTAGTTGAATCTTTCAGTATAGTTAGGGAAGCTTCTAGAAGAGTTTTAGGATTGAGACATTTCGATGTTCAACTTATCGGTGGCATCATTTTACATGAAGGTAAAATTGCAGAAATGAGAACTGGTGAGGGAAAAACATTAGTAGCTATACTACCTTCATATATAAACGCTCTGACAGGAAAAGGGGTTCATGTAGTAACTGTAAACGATTATCTTGCTGCTAGAGATGCTGAGTATGTTGGGCAAGTACATAAGTTTTTGGGGTTAAGTGTTGGATTGATACAACAAACAATGTCGCAAGTTGATAGAAGATCGAACTATGCAAAAGATATCACATATACAACTAATAGTGAATTAGGATTTGATTATCTAAGAGATAACATGGCCGTTCAACTTCAAGATATTGTTCAACGGCCTTTCTACTTCTCAATATTAGATGAAGTAGATTCGATTTTAATTGATGAAGCTCGAACACCATTGATTATCTCTGGAGCTGGAGAAACTCCTAACATAAAGTATATAAAAGCCAATGTAGTTGCTCAATCTTTAGTAAGAGACAAACATTATGAAATTGATGAAAAGGCTAAAAATATTATTTTGACTGAAGAAGGTGTTTTAGAATCAGAATCACAATTAAATGTGAGTGATTTATATAATTTACAAAATCCTTGGGCACCCTATGTTTTTAATGCTTTAAAAGCTAAAGAGCTTTTTATAAAAGATATTCATTACATAGTAAAAGATGAAGAAATTTTAATTGTTGATGAGTTTACTGGAAGAATTATGATTGGTAGAAGATGGAGTGATGGATTACATCAAGCTATTGAAGCTAAGGAGAACACTGTCATACAAAATGAGACCCAAACTTTGGCTTCTATTACTTATCAGAACTTCTTTTTATTATATCCAAAATTATCTGGAATGACAGGTACTGCAAAAACTGAAGAGTCAGAACTAGATAGAATCTATGGTTTAGAAGTTACATGTGTACCAACGCATCGAAAAATGATAAGAAAAGATTTATCAGATTTAGTTTACAAAACACAATATATTAAGTGGAAATCTATTGCTGATGAATGCTTAGATATACATACAGTAGGGCGACCTATATTAATAGGAACTACTAGTGTGGAAAAATCAGAACTTTTATCTTCCTTACTACAGGAATATGGAATTCCTCACAATCTTTTAAATGCAAAACCTGAAAATTTGAAACGTGAAGCAGAAATCGTTGCGCAAGCTGGACGTAAAGGAGCTGTTACAATTGCAACAAATATGGCTGGAAGAGGTACTGATATTTTGTTAGGTGGTAATTCAGATTATATGTCGAAGTTTATGCTAAAAGTTTTTCTTGAAGCAATATTTTTATCTAAACCAATAACAGAAAAGTTAGACCCACAACTACAACATTTATATGATTTTCTTTTACTTAAAATAAAATCCAAAAAACTGAATGAAGAAGAGGTAAGTTCATATTTATCAATTTCTTGTGAGAAAAGTTTTGTAGATGATCCCTTGATTATAGCTTTACGGGCTGCCCATCAAATATTAATATCCCATTATAATAAAAAGATCATTCTTGAGAGAACAGAAGTAATTAACTTAGGAGGTTTACATGTCATAGGTACAGAAAGACATGAGTCTAGACGAATTGATAACCAACTTCGTGGGAGATCGGGTCGACAAGGAGATCCTGGGTCCTCTAGATTTTTCCTTAGTTTAGAGGATAACTTATTACGTATTTTTGGGGGAGATCGTATTGGAAAGTTGATGGATTCTTTAAAAGTTGATGATGATATACCTATAGAATCACTCTTATTGAATAAAAGTTTAGAATCTGCGCAAAAGAAAGTAGAAGCTTATTACTACGATGCTAGAAAGCAACTTTTTGAATATGATGAGGTTCTAAATTACCAGCGTCAAGCAATTTATTCTGAACGTAGACGAATTTTAGAATCAGATAATTTAAGAAATTGGGTTGTACAATATGCAGAAACGACAGTTCTAGATTATTTCGATAATTATGTAGAGAAAGGCATCTTTAATATAGAAGAACAAGATAAACTTTTAATCAAAGTTGAAAATCTATTAGGACTTCCATATCACATTGATAGAAATATATTTAACCAATACTCAAAAATTGAGATGCGAGATTCTATTTTAAGGCAAACTAGAATTGCTTATGATCTGAAAGAAAGTCAAATCGAGTTAATAGAAAATGGGCTAATGAGAGAATTGGAACGATCATTTCTTTTACAAAAAATAGATTCTGCTTGGAAAGAGCATCTACAACAAATTAATACTCTACGAGAAAATATTGGATGGAGAGGATATGGGCAAAAGGACCCATTAATAGAATATAAAAATGAAGCTTATAATCTATTTTTAAATATGACAATTAATATACGTCACTCTGTAGTATATCTTATTTTTAGATCTCAACCAATTCTAAAAGCCTAGTCAAATTAAATCTTGTAATTAATTTGACATTAGTAAATGAATACAAGAATATAAAGATTATTAATCTTACATTTTAATTATTATGACAAAAAGAACATTACGTGGAACAAAATTAAAAAGAGCTCGGACATCCGGATTTCGTGCAAGAATAAAAACAAGTTCAGGTAGACGGATTTTAAAAGCTAGGCGAGCTAGAGGTAGACATTCTTTGTCTATAGACTAATAAAGCAAGTATATTTCTCTAATATAGTGAATCTGGTCTAAGTTATTAGAGAAATAACTGCCTCGTTTTAGGGGTTAAGACTTAAGACTTCGGAAGCCTTTTAAGGTTTCTTTCTGACCCTTAGTTTGTTTACCTTATGGATTTTATAAATCACACATATACATGAATTTCACTAAAGAATTTAAACTATTATTAAAAGCTAGATATCCTTTACTGTATGTTCCCACAACAGAAGAAGAAAGACTGGAGTATACTATTAAATCAAGTCTAAAAGACTTTAGTTCGAATAGAGGAATTTATACTTGGGATTTTATTGATGGCTATAGTGGAAATCCAAGTGACAATGGCTTTGGAACAAGAAATCCTTTACAAGCTTTGGAATTGGTAGAAAAGCTAACCTCAGAAAATTCAGCTATTTTTTTATTAAAAGATTTCCATTTGTTTCTAAATGATATTTCTATATCAAGAAAGTTGAAAAATTTGTCTAAACTGATGAGAAATACAAATAAGACGATCGTGATCATTGCGCCTGAGGTACTAATTCCAGACTCATTAAAAGATATTGTAACGATCTTAGAGTTTAAGCTACCTCAACCATATGAAATAAAAAAAGAGTTGCTAAGAGTTCAAGAATCACTAGGTCATTTTTTACCTGATACTTCGATAGATATTTTAGTTCGGTCCTGTCAAGGATTATCTTTAGAAAGAATTAGAAAAGTTTTATCTAAAATAATTGCAACTTATAAAGAAATCAATATCGAAAGCTTAGACATAATTTTTACAGAAAAGAAACAAATTATTAGTCAAACAAAAATATTAGAGTTTTGTACAGTTACAGAGAAGATGTCAGACATTGGTGGTCTCGAAAATCTCAAAAAGTGGCTACAAAAAAGGGTAGGTTCCTTATCAAAAAGAGCGGAAAAATACGGTTTACCTTCTCCTAAAGGTTTATTTTTAGTCGGTGTACAGGGAACTGGTAAATCACTAACTGCAAAAGCTATAGCTAATGAATGGGGTTTACCATTGTTAAGACTGGACGTTGGTAAATTATTTGGAGGTATCATTGGTGAATCTGAGTCTAAAATGAGACAGATGATTCAACTGTCAGAAGCTATAGCACCTTGTATACTTTGGATAGACGAGATCGATAAAGCATTTGCTGGAATCGAATCGAAGGGAGACAGCGGTACAACAAGTCGAGTACTAGCGACATTTATAACATGGTTATCTGAGAAAAAATCTTCTGTATTTGTGGTAGCTACGGCAAATAACATCAATTCATTACCCTCTGAAATTATACGAAAAGGAAGGTTTGATGAAATATTTTTTATTGGATTACCATCCCTTGCTGAAAAAAAACTAATCTTTAAAGTACATCTAAGTAGGTTACGACCGAAATCTTGGCAAAATTACAATATTGAGTTGCTAAGTGAGATGGCAAGGAAGTTTTCAGGGGCAGAAATAGAAGAAGTTATTATAGAAGCAATGCACACTGCATTTAGTGAAAACAGAGAATTCAATTTAACTGATATTATGGATGCTATTAAACAGTTTGTTCCACTTGCATATACAAATCAAGAAAAAGTGGAATACTTACAAGAATGGGCGATGGCTGGAAAAGCTAGACTTGCTTCATCTGAGGACTAACTAAGTATCCTTCGCTCATTTTTTATAAAAAGAATACTTGATATGATAATATAAATAATATTACATTTAATGATTAGCATTTAATTTACACGATTCTATTTATTAGATATGTCACATTTTAGCAAGATAAAAACAAGTTTAAAAGATTTAAATCTTTTACAAAAATCTTTAGATGATTTAGGGGTTTGTTGGGACGAAAATGTTAAAAACTTAAATGGTTACAAATCACAAAAATGTTTTGCTAACTTAGTGATTAAACAAAATAACAATTATGATATTGGGTTTACATGGAATGGGACAGAGTATCAATTAGTTGCTGATCTTCAATTCTGGCAACAACCATGGTCTGTAGAGTTATTTATAGATAAAGTAACACAACGTTATGCGTATAATTCTATCTTAAGGGCTACTCAGGTTCAAGGATTTCAGACAGTAGAAGAATTAACTCAAGAAAATGGAAGTATCAAATTAACGTTGCAAAGATGGAAGTGATTATTCTAAAATGCGGACGGAGAGACTCGAACTCTCACAAGATAACTTACTAGAACCTAAATCTAGCGCGTCTACCAATTCCGCCACGTCCGCTTATGAATCTATGGTGATAGCATAGCAGAAGTATATAAAAAAGAAAATATGTTTTCTAATATACTTCTGTTATTCAATCTCATTATAAAAATAATATACAAAAACTAATATAAATTATGTTATAATTTTTTATGTTAAAGACATAATTAACTACATTATATTTTAATCCTCAGTAGCTCAGTGGTAGAGCGATCGACTGTTAATCGATTGGTCGTAGGTTCAAGTCCTACCTGGGGAGTTTATAATATTTATTTATAAAGATAATAAAAATATTAGGATAATATGTATATATGACGTATCAAACGACTCGAATTTTTTGGAAATTTATTTATTTACTTGGGAATTTACGTTTAGCCATATTTTTATTACTATTGATAGCTTCTGTGAGCTCTCTTGGGACTATTATCGAACAAGAAAAAAATATCTCATTTTATGAAACAACTTACCCTTTATCAAAACCAATTGCTGGTTTCATAAATTCAGATTTTATTCTATTTTTAGGTTTAGATCATGTTTACACAACAAATTGGTTTCTGATACTTTTATTCCTGTTTAGTGCAAGTTTATTGTCTTGTACATTATCGCGTCAGATTCCGTCTTTAAAGCTTGCTACAATATGGAAATTTTTCAAGAGTGAAAAAAAAGCAAATAAAAGCGGCATTACTTTTAATATAACAGGATTAAGTATAAATCAATTTACTTATGCCTTAAGAGAAAGAAATTATAATATTGTACAACAGGGCCCATATTTATACGCATATAGAGGCTTAATAGGAAAAATTGGACCCATTCTTGTACATTTAAGCATAACTCTTATTATGGTAGGGTCTGTAATTGGTGCTTTAACAGGATTTATGACTCAAGAATTAGTTACAAAAGGAGAATTATTCCACCTACAAAATGTCGTTGCGTCGGGTCCATTGAGTTACATAAGACAAGATTTTGAAGGCTATATTCATGATTTTAATATTGCTTACAACGATCAAGGTCTTGTGGATCAGTTTTACTCTGATATATCCATATTAGATAACAACCTTGAAAGCATCTCTAAGAAAACAATCTTCGTTAATGAACCTTTACGAAGTCAGGGGAGTACGTTTTATCAAACAGATTGGAGTGTTACGAAATTAAAAGTTAGATTAAACGGTATTAATGTTTCTGACGTGCTTCTTAAAGAAATATCGACAAGTAACAATTCGAGATTTTGGATTGGCTCTTTTAATATTAAACAGGATAAACTTATTTTAGTTTTGCAAGACTTAACTGGTAAATATCTTGTTTATAGTCCTGAACGAAAACTTCTTGGACAAAGTGAAATAGGTCATAAAATATTTTTAAATGGAACTCAGCTTCGACTTGAATCTATTGTACCTTCTACAGGTATACAAGTAAAATCTGATCCAGGAGTTCCATTTGTCTATATTGGTTTTTTCTTTCTCATTTTTAGTATAACTTTGAGTTATACTTCATATTGTCAAATATGGGCAGTTAAAGTTAAGAAAAAAGTTTATATTTATGGGAATACTAACCGAGCTTCATATTTTTTTGAGAAAGATATTTTAGAGATTGTGGACCTATTACAAGCTGAAAAAATAAAAATAGAAGAGATGCAAATAAGCTAATGGTACTAAAATAAAAGGTATCTTTAGTTAGCTTCTTGTAAAGTAATTAAATTTTAAAACTGAAAAATAAATAAAATATAAGGCGCAAGCATTATCAATATAACTTTATATGAGATAAACAAATCATGGCTCGTGTTATCGTAATTACTTCGGGTAAAGGAGGAGTTGGTAAAACAACTACTACTGCTAATTTGGGTATGTCACTTGCGCAATTAGGTTATCAGACTGTTTTAATTGATGCAGACATAGGCTTAAGAAATTTAGATCTTCTCCTAGGATTAGAAAATAGGGTTATCTATACTGCTCTGGAAGTCATTTCGGGAGAATGTAGATTAGAGCAGGCTTTGATTAGAGATAAAAGACAACCGGGCCTCTTATTACTACCAGCTGCTCAAAACAGAAATAAAGATTCTGTTAATAGTGATCAGATGAAATATTTAGTTTCACTAATGGAAACTAACTATGATTATATTTTAATTGACTGTCCTGCTGGTATAGAAACTGGTTTTCATAATGCCATAGGACCAGCTCGTGAAGCTATTGTAGTAACTACTCCAGAGATCGCTGCAGTAAGAGACGCAGATAGAGTTATTGGACTACTTGAAGCAAATGGAATTCAAAAAATTAATTTATTAGTAAATCGTCTTAGACCAGAAATGGTTAAATCAAATGATATGATGTCAGTTTCAGATGTTAAAGAGATTTTAGCTATACCTTTAATAGGAGTAATTCCTGAAGATGAGTGTGTAATTATATCTACAAATAGAGGAGAACCTCTTGTGTTGGAAAAAAAACTATCTTTGCCTGGGATAGCCTTCGAAAATACAGCTTATAGACTTGATGGCCAAGCAGTAGAATTTATAGATTTTGAATCTTATTCTAAAGGTCCATTAAAGCGTTTGCGAAATTTCTTCTTAGGATCATCGACAAGTTAATTAAACCTTCAACGTGCGTATTACGTATTATATGATTACAGAATTTTTCGAACGTTTATTTGTTACTAATAGCCGTGGTAGCCGAAATGATGTCAAGCGACGACTTAAATTAGTTCTTGCTCATGATCGATCTACTTTAAATGCATCAACATTAGAAAAGATGAGAAAAGAGATTCTTATTGTTGTATCTAAATATGTAGAATTAGATACTGAAAGTTTAGAATTCTCTATACGAACAGATAGTAGAATGACAGCTCTAATAGCAAACCTCCCAATTCGTAGAATTTTACAATCAGACGATCCTTTATGAAATTATAAATGCGGAGAAAATTAACTTTTCGTTAATTCCCGCATTTAATTAGTTATCTAACGTGTAAGAATTCCATGCTAACTGTTGTAAACTTCCATTTCGTCTTAAAGGCCGCGTGACAAGTTCTAAGACATCTCTCGAATTAGTAAAACCATGTATTTGAGCAAATGTAAACTCGACTGACCATTTTGTATTTATACCTCTTGCTTCCAATGGATTAGCATGAGCCATTCCAGTTATCACTAGATCTGGTTTTAATTCACGAATTCTTTCAAGTTGTTTATAGTTATCAGGCTTTTCTACGATTAAAGGGATATGGACTCCCATTTCTAAACAAGTCTTCTCTAATAATAAAAGTTCATTAGATTGATACCGTTTATCCATGTAAGGTATACCTATTTCATGAACCACCATCCCACACCTAATTAAAAATCTAGCTAAGGAGATTTCAAGTAAGTTATCTCCCATAAAGAAAACAGATTTATTTACCAATAGTTCTAAATACTCTTCTAAAGATAGCCATATTTTTTGTTCTCGTTCTTCCAAGCCTAACGGTTGAATATTAAAAACTGAGCAGATTTTTTCTATCCAAGCTCTAGTACCGTCAGGTCCTATAGGAAAAGGTGCTCCGATTAGTTTTGTTTTACGTCTACGCATTAAAGTTGTAGCTGTTCGACTTAAGTACGGGTTTACTCCACATACATAATATCCCTCATCGATCACAGGTAATTCAGTATATCTTTTCGCCGGCAACCAACCAGAAACCATAACCCCTTGATATTTTAATTCTAACGTTAATTGATTAGCTACAGCGTCTGGAACTGAACCAAAAAGTATTAACGGAGGATGATTTGGTGTTATTTTCTGCTGATTATCTTTATTGAGTAATGTTTTAGTTTCTGGACACTTTTGAGCCATTGCAGCAAGAACTGTGTCCTCTCCTTGCGTAAAAGCATAATCTAATCCATTTGCTCTTGCTACAACTATTGGTAACCCAATTTCACTTTCCAGTTTAGGGGCAATCCCCTCAAGATCCATTTTTATAATTTCTGTAGTGCATGTACCAATCCAAAAAATAACACTTGGATTTCTGTCTTTTTTTATTTGTAAGCATAAACGTTTCAATTCTTCATAGTCGCTTAATTTGGCTGAGATATCACCCTCCTCCAATTCAGCCATGGCATATCTTGGCTCAGAAAATATCATTACTCCCATCGCATTCTGCAAGAAGTAACCACATGTTTTAGTTCCTATAACTAAGAAGAAGCTATCCTCAATCTTTTGGTACAGCCAGGCCACACAACTAATTGGACAAAATGTATGGTAATTTCCTGTCTCACATTCAAAAGTAAGTAAACTTTCTTTAGGTTCTATATTCAATTTTGAATTCATATATTTTGTTCTTAATATTACACAATCATTAGTTCTAATGATTCATCATTTACATTTAAATCACCGCTGGCTTTATCTGACGGCGTTAAGTAAAAATCTGAAAGCAAGCTAAATAATTCTCTATCTGCAGCCTCATTAGGTACAACTCCCTCAGGTTTAGCAATAATCTGATCGGCAATATTTAAGTAATAATCGCATACATAATTAAGAGATACGTCCAATTCTGACATCTCAAAAAGTGTTTTCCCTTTAACTCTAGAAATTCTAATGTCTTCTATAAGAGGTAGTACTTCTAAAATTGGCATAGGTACGGCATCTACATATTTTTCAATTAAATCTCGTTTTGCAGTTCGATTGCCAATTAGTCCAGCTAATCTAAGCGAATGAGTCCTAGATTTTTCTCTAACAGAAGCAGAGATTCGATTTGCAGCAAAAAGTGAATCAAATCCGTTATCAGTTACAATTAAACAATAATCAGCATAGTTCAGTGGAGCAGCAAAACCACCACATACAACATCTCCTAGTACATCAAACAAGATGACATCATATTCATCAAAAGCATTTAATTCTTTTAACAATTTTACTGTTTCACCAACTACATAACCGCCACAACCGGCTCCCGCTGGTGGACCCCCCGCTTCGACACAGTCTACACCTGCATAACCCTTATAGATAACATCCTCTGGCCATACATCCTCGTAATGATAATCTTTTGCTTGTAGTGTATCTATAATCGTCGGAATTAAAAATCCAGTTAGTGTAAAGGTACTATCATGCTTTGGGTCACAACCGATTTGTAGAACTTTTTTTCCTCTCTTTGCTAATGCGACTGAAATATTACAACTCGTCGTAGATTTACCAATCCCCCCTTTCCCATAGACTGCAAGTTTCATTGTATTATCCCCAAATAAAATAAACTGATATATTTAACGTGATCTTCAGTTTAGTATAAATAAATAAATAAATCTAATTTAGTTACAACTTTTTAAATAATAAGATGTATTTAAACATACATCTTATTTTTTATTTAAGATTCTTTTATGTTGTCTTCTTCAGAGGTATTTGAGATAAAGCTTGTTGACTTACCACTTAAAATTGATTTAGCTAAAGATAAAGCTCTTTTAGCTTGAAGATTTGCTTTATTAGTCCAATTAGATAAGCGAGAATTTTTCTTTGATTTAGAAGTTCTTTTCTTTGGAACAGCCATATGTATTTCCTTCTATATTATTTTATTTTAAAACTTACATGTACAGACTAAACATGTTCATTATACAAGTAAAACTACAAACAAAAAATTCTAAAAAATAAAAGATCTGAAAAAATATGACTCTCTATCAGATACAAGTATTTTCTAGAATTTTTACTATCTATCTGGATCCTAAACGGCTCAATTGTCTTAAAGCAATTCTAGCTATATTAAAAACTGCCCAAGATGCTGCTGCCAAAACCGGAAAAAGAACTATTAAAAGTCGCATGTCCATGACACAATCCTATGGTATATCTTTCTTAAATATTATAGCTAATGAGATCCTTATGATGTATTTATAACGGAGAATTTCATTATCTAAATCTAAACTAAGTCAAACATTACTACAAAAGTAACAATATGTTTCCTAATTTATAATAATTTATGATTATAACTTAATAATAATTAAACACGTTAGATTGTTTATATAACTTTCAAATAATAAATGATAGACTTACCTTTTACTTTAGATCAGTTACGAATACTTAAAGCCATTGCCTCTGAGGGAAGTTTTAAAAAAGCTGCAGATAGTCTTTATATATCTCAGCCAGCAGTTAGTTTACAAGTCCATAACCTAGAAAGACAACTTAATGTATTAATATTTGATAGAGGAAATCGGAAAGCATCATTCACTGAAGAAGGTGAAATGTTATTAAGATATGGAAATAGGATTTTATCTTTATGCGATGAAACCTGTAGAGCTATTGATGATTTACATAATTTACAGGGTGGGACCTTGATAGTTGGAGCTAGTCAAACAACAGGAACATATCTAATGCCTAGATTAATAGGATTATTTCGACAAAAGTACCCACAGGTAGCTGTTCAGTTACAGGTCCACTCTACTCGTAGAATAGCTTGGAGCGTGGCTAATGGACATATTAATTTAGCTATTATAGGAGGAGAGGTTCCAATCGAACTAAAAAACATGTTGCAAGTAACTTCATATGCTGAAGATGAATTAGCTTTAATTCTACCAAAGTCTCATCCATTCTCGATGCTAACCAGTATACAAAAAGAAGATTTATATCGTCTAAGGTTTATAGCGCTGGATAGACAATCCACAATTAGAAAAGTGATAGATAAAGTTTTAAACCAGAATGGGATTGATAGTACAAGATTTAAAATTGAAATGGAATTAAACTCAGTGGAAGCAATAAAAAATGCAGTACAATCAGGTTTAGGAGCTGCTTTTGTCTCGGTATCTGCAATTGCCAAAGAGCTGGAATTAGGTGTTCTTCAGTGGGTGAAAATAGAAGATATAGTTATAAAAAGAACTTTATCTATAATAGTAAATCCTAAGAAATATAGATCTAAAGCCTCTGAAATTTTTAGTAAAGAAATCTTAACTTTATTTGTGTCACCATGCATAAACGAATAAAAATAGGGAGGATTAAAATGACTAACTTGGAAAAAACGTTAAATTTTTTATTTTATAAAATACTCTTAAAATTTTATTTGCATACAAAAAACTTAACAAAAAACCCAATGCCTATAGATTTAATTCGGGAAGAAATTCAACTACTTATACTTGTAACTGTAACTTTGGAGTTAAAGTTGATTTTAATTAGATTATCACGCATCTCCCTTCTTAATATTAATTTAAATAGTTTGATAGATAATATTGTTATTTGTTTAATTCTATCCTCAAAACGAAAAATACTTCATATTTTAGGATTAGATTTAAGAGTTGCTTTGGAGACTTCTAATAGTTGGATTCTGAAAAAAATACAAATTGAAGAGTATACTTCTATTTTTACAATATTAAAATTTGTTAGTGTGTTATCGCTATCTAAAGATACGTCTAATAACTTAATTGTGAGCTTACTAGAAAATATTATTATAAAAATCTCTAATTATATGGTTTACGAGATCTTTTCTGATTATAAAGTCTCTAAAACTATATTTTTTAAACTATATACTTCAGATTACTTACTATTTTCATACAACCTTGTTAATTTAAAAACCTATTTATATTGGAAGTTTTATATTGAAAATATATACTTAAATATAAAAAGGTTTTCTACAGATACTCACCCTTTAATAGTTTGTACTAAAAACGGATTAGAAGAAAAAAGACTTTTTAATAAAGAATTGTATATTAACTCTTATTCTTCTGATATACAAAAATTGCTATCAAAATCCTTAGATTTTATAGATTATATAAAGGATAAGAGATGAGTAATATTATGTATTCATTATTGTGTTTTACGTTACTACTGCAGATTATTCGTTAGGGTAAACACTTAATTTCTTTTCTGATTTACCACATATTTCAAATTTTACAGTCCCCTCTATAAGAGAATAAATAGTATAATCACGCCCTAAGCCAACATTATTCCCTAGCTTGAATTTTGTACCTTTCTGTCTAACCAATATATTTCCTGCTAAAACATGTTCTCCACCATATCTTTTCACTCCTAATCTTTTAGCGTTGGAATCTCTACCGTTTCGAGTACTACCACTACCTTTTTTATGTGCCATAATTTTTTACATTTGAACGATTATATTGAATTATACTATTGTAGACCCATTATTAGAAATCGAATTTATCATAATTCGAGTTAGATTGTCACGATGACCCTGTTTTTTTCGAGTTTTTTTCTTAGGTCTCATTTTATAAACAGTTATCTTCTTACTTTTTATGTGACCTAGCACAGTTGCTTCTACAGATGTGTTATTTAAACATGGATGTCCTACGCTAACATTACCATTATTATTCACAAGAAGAACTCTAACAAGAGAAATTTTATCACCAGGATTTAAGTTAATATAATTAAGATCATAAAACTTTCCTGGTTCAATCCAGAATTGTTTCCCACTGGCTTCTACAATTGCATAATTCATATAGGATCTTTGATAAGGGGTACGATTTTATAAGATTAAAACAATACAAAAATAAATTTACCTTGGCATTGTGCTGCCTTCCCATGGAGTATCCCCCATAGTATTATCACCGCTGTACCGTTTCACAACCGAGTTCGAGATGGATCGGAGTGGTTCCAGTACGCTATAAACACCAAGGTTAAGAATCTTCAAAACTGCAAAATTTAGTGTATGAAATTAATATCAAGCCCTCGGTCTGTTAGTACATCTTAGCTAAACGCATTACTGCGTGTACACTTAATGCCTATATAACGGTTGTTCTTACCGTGACCTTACCCGCTTATAGCGGTGAGAGCACTCATCTTAAGGTGGGCTTCCTACTTAGATGCTTTCAGCAGTTATCCACACTACACATGGCTACCCAGCGTTTACCGTTGGCACGATAACTGGTACACCAGAGGTGTATTCCCCCCGGTCCTCTCGTACTAAGGGGGACTCCTTTCAATGCTCTATCGCCTGCACCGGATATGGACCGAACTGTCTCACGACGTTCTGAACCCAGCTCGCGTACCGCTTTCATGGGCGAACAGCCCAACCCTTGGGACGTACTACCGCCCCAGGATGCGATGAGCCGACATCGAGGTGCCAAACCTCCCCGTCGATGTGAACTCTTGGGGGAGATCAGCCTGTTATCCCTAGAGTAACTTTTATCCGTTGAGCGACGGCCCTTCCACGTGGAACCGTCGGATCACTAAGGCCGACTTTCGTCTCTGCTCGACTTGTGGGTCTCGCAGTCAAGCTCCCTTATGCCTTTACACTCTACGACTGATGTCCAACCAGCCTGAGGGAACCTTTGCGCGCCTCCGTTACCTTTTAGGAGGCGACCGCCCCAGTCAAACTGCCCACCTGAAACTGTTCTCTGACCGGATAACGGTACAAAGTTAGAATTTTAGCCTTACTAGAGTGGTATCTCACCGTTGGCTCCAACATTCCCGCAAGAATGCCTTCAAAGCCTCCCACCTATCCTGCGCAAGCAAGGCCCAAACCCAATTCCAAGATACAGTAAAGCTTCATAGGGTCTTTCTGTCCAGGTGCAGGTAGTCCGCATCTTCACAGACATGTCTATTTCGCCGAGTCTCTCTCCGAGACAGCACCCTGATCGTTACGCCTTTCGTGCGGGTCGGAACTTACCCGACAAGGAATTTCGCTACCTTAGGACCGTTATAGTTACGGCCGCCGTTCACCGGGGCTTCAGTCGCCAGCTTCATCCGAAGATTGACCAACTTCTTTAACCTTCCGGCACTGGGCA